AATGAATTGTAATTACAATTGAAACCATCGAAAAAGAAATATGAGTTAATATATGCTCTAAAGTTAAAAATATCATAAAAATCTTGAATCCCTTAATCTTAATTAAGAAATTAAAATTGGGAACTGAATTCATTATATGATCTATTGTATCTCTTCTCGAAGATGGCATGCCGCTACTCGGACTCGAACCGAGATGCTTTAGCACTGCTTCCTAAGAGCAGCGTGTCTACCGATTTCACCATAGCGGCTTGCTCGAACTCATAATAGCCTATTCATATTCAATCGTCGAGATTGGAGGAGTAAATTCAATGCAATGTTTTTTAGGAAAGATTTAAACTGATAAATCCAAATTCATTCAAATAGGGATTTGAAGGTTCATTATTTTCATTTAGGGTGTCAGTTTATTAAATTAATTTAAGACTTTCGTGTAGGTTATGCTTTCCTGAGATTGAACTCTTGTAACTAGATAATTCTACCGCGATCGAACTCAAAAAAATGCATTTTTACAAAATAGACCCCATTTTGTTTGAATTATTTTAAAATGACACATTTTTCGTACACAATATCCTAACTAAGCTAACGGCTTTTTTGATTGGGTTGAAAGCGAAAGATATATGGGAGATCTATCTAATAATTTAGAGAAAGGAAATTAAGAAGTCCGAAAGTTACACAAAAAGTTTTAAAAATGGAATCAATTAGTATCAACAATTCATTAATTTTAACTTAGCTAAAGATTTTCTATTTGCTCTTCTATAGATATGATATAGAGAGAAAAAAGAATTTTCTTATTTATTATTGGAATTGTAACAAATAGTTCGATGGGGAAAATAAAACTCCCCACCTTGGAAATGAAAAAACATACTAAAAGAGGGTTAAAACCTCCTGTCTTTATTCTTTTTTCAAACAAAAAAAGTATTAGTTGTAGAATTCATTAAACAGAAGAATTCTTATTCCTATATCATAGGAGAAAAGAAAGGTCCATTTCATATTGATTAGCCCAACAATAATAACAATAGGTAATGTAAATTGTTCATTTTTAATTATGAAATGGACCTTTTTTTCGAGTCAAATCAATTCAGATTATTCCAACGTTTTATTACTTATTTGTTTGTCGCACAAAAAAACTTTTTGAATTTCCGGTCAAAAGAGATTTCCCTAACGAAAAAGCTTTTAACGCTGCCCAATATCCCTTCCGTTTCCAAATATTTTTACGAATACGCTTTTTTGATATAGAAGTACGTTTTTTTGGAACTGCCATTTAAAAATGAAGAGGTTACTCATTATTATAGTTGGATGTGAAAGACATCTATTGTTCAAAACGAATTGTTCTTTTTATTCTCTAGATAATATTATTTTCATATAAATGTAGATAGGTGAAAGATATGTGAAAATTGCATAAAATATTACTAGAAGAAGAGGATATATGATTTTTTTTTTCAAAAAGAAAATGGTTTTTCTAGTCCATACAATATTCGTAAGAAAGAAAAATTTGTATTGATTGATATTGATACTTTTATTTCTCTTTCTTATTCAAATCTATAGAATATGCCGTGCCCTAGCAATTAAATTGGTTGAACTCTATAACATAAAGAATCAAAAAGACCCTACATTTCTATTTCTGCCTATTTTCGTCGTTCTACATTTAATTTACATGTACTAAAATACATCGAAAGGGTTAAGAACCCCACCCTTGTTGCTTACTGAAAAACTTTAATCTTTAATGTTTTTTATTTTATTAGACTGGAAATAAATCAATCAATTCCATAATGAACTAGTTCATTATTTTGAATAAACTAACTAAAATAGCGAGTTCTTATTTCATTAGGCCAGGTTAGTGATCTTAGTTAATCTAATCCTATGATTCATATTAGTATTTTTAGTGTAATTCTTTATACTTGCTCTATGACTAAAAATTTTTTAATAATCATTGAATTTTTCATTTTCGGTATCTTCATAAATATATTAGTGACTAACTAAGTATTCACGTTTTACGAGTACTTTAGTTATATCATTTGACCAATTGTAACTTCTTGATTTGAATAGTTGAAGTATTTAAGAAAGACTCACAATAAACAATAAGTAAGAATATAAAATTAGAAAATTCTATTTAAGTTAGTACATATCTTGATTTTTTTATTGACTCCTTTCAAAAGAGATAAGATCCGGTGAATCGGAAACACTTAATTAAGAATAAAAAACCTTTTATTTTTTATGGAACAGACATATCAATATGCATGGATAATACCCTTCGTTCCACTTCCAGTTCCTATGTTAATAGGGGTGGGACTTCTTCTTTTTCCCACGGCAACAAAAAATCTTCGTCGTATGTGGTCCTTTCATAGTATTTTATTGTTAAGTATAGTCATGATTTTTTCGATTGATCTGTCTATTCAGCAAATAAATAGCAGTTCTATCTATCAATATGTATGGTCTTGGATCATCACTAATGATTTTTCTTTAGAATTCGGCTACTTAATTGATCCACTTACTTCTATTATGT